ATTGATCCAATTAAAAAAAAGATTATGTTTCGCAATTAAATAATCCAATTTGTCAATCTTTAATTGACCCTTGGATACAAATCACGAGAATGTATATTCTTCCTCGAATCCTTCGTTGAGAGGTAAAGGATTAAATCCTTTTAAGAAAAAAAGTTTTTTTTCGGAATATGAATCAAATCAAACCGAGAGATCCCTTAACTATAAAAGGGATTAATAAAACGAATCCCACTTTTACCACTAAACTATACCCGCTACAATGCGATTATTGTATATAAATGAAACTTTTGTCGAACAAAAAAAGGTAATCGGACGTAATCAAGATAGGATCCAAAACAAAATAATGATGAAAATCATAGCATTGGTGTGTTTGTTTTGGTTTTGTCATGTTAGTAGACCTAATCAGATTAGTAAAAGAACACTCCTAATTCAAAATTAAAAGAAAGAAAGAACAAGTTCTTTCTTTTGCTGGAGGATTTTTGACAGAACAGGTAGGGCTCGATAAAACTATTTATGTTATGACATAAGAATGCATTGCACAACAATCCACAGTTCCTTATTCTTTTTTTTCTTTTTTTCCAGTAAAGGAAAAAAAGAAGGAAAGAAAAGAAAGAATAATAATAATACAAAAAAAAAATGACACTTTGATTCTATAGAATGAAATTCCATATCATAGGAATGGAAAGATTCCTTCTTCTGATTGTTGTTTCAATAATCAATAATAAGCACTTTTGTTTTCAAACAAATCATTTTATCTATGATTTGGAATGGAACAAAAAATGGCCCGGCTAGGTACTGACCAGGCCAGGCCGTGAAAAGAAAAAAAGCTCTTTCGGAAGAAGAGGTATTCTTGCTTTTTTCTTTTTTTTTATTCGAAATATCTCTTTAGAACCTTTTCTTTATCTAAATGGGATTGCTTATAAAAGTAGTATATATTAAAGTTGTATATATCAATATAGTCAAAAAAAGAATAAAGAGAGATAAAGAAAGGATTTTTTTCAAGCCTTATTTTTTGTGTAATGTAAGATAGTAATTATCCTTTTTCAATTGGGAGAGATGGCTGAGTGGACGAAAGCGTCGGATTGCTAATCCGTTGTACGAGTTTTTCGTACCGAGGGTTCGAATCCCTCTCTTTCCGTTTCCGTTGATGACTTGGTATTTTATTTATTTTTTTTCAAAACCTTTTCCTTGTTTTTGTTTTTTTTTTATTTAATATAATAAATAAGGATGTACAATAGATAAAATCCGAAGTAAGAACATTGAAAAATTAAGCAAGTAAAAAGAAAGGCCTTTTTATTCTTCACGTCCAGGATTACGTCCTGGATCATTAGATAGGAATCCAAAGATGAAGAGAGAAACAAAAAATATCACTACTGTGTAAACAAAGAGTTTGAGAGTAAGCATTACACAATCTCCAAGATCTTTTTTTTTTGAAAAAAAAAAGAGAATAGATTCTCCATTTTTCTACCCCATATCCTATTTTGACACCAATAAACAAAATGGTTTCTCGAAATCAAAAATCAAAAAGAATTTTCAGAAATTCATTTGGAATAAGAGTCGAGTCTTTTATTAAAAAAAAAATATCTTTCCTATTTTGGGATGACTCTAAAAGGGTTTTTCAATAAATGAAAAAGAATCAGAATGAGGAAAGGAAAGAGAGTGAGTCAGATTTCTTGCAGCTATCTAAGAATTGTTTGAATCGAGGGTTCATGTTGTGAGACTTATCCGATCTTATCCATTGTTCGATTTTTTTTTTTTCGAATAAATCATGTCTAGGACAGTATTAAAGATCTCATCGAAAACTTACAGCAGCTTGCCAAACAAAGGCTAAGAGAAAAAAGAGAAGGGGTATTACTGGCATAAAATCTACGATTGGATTCAAAAAAGCGTAGGCCTCCGGCAATTTGGCTAAGAAAAAACTACTCGAATAAAGGGTGGAATGAAGACAGATACAGATCAAACTAAAGATATTAAGCATAACAAACATTTTTTTTTCTTGGAAATTGTATTTTGATTGAGTTATTGTTATTGATAATTGATATCCCTTAAAAATGAAAAAAAAAAGAGTAAGGTATACCAAAAAATCCTTCTTTGAACTCAACCAATCAAAAATCCTTCAATTCTTACATTAAAAAAGAATAGAAGAAATCATACTTTTATACAATATCTTAATTGAATTATATGTAATGATCAATAAATTCAGTTTCATTGTATCTCTACACGTGTCAAAACCCTAGGAACAATAGAGTCCATAGATATTTTGGATTGGAATTGACGAATAACAAAAAACAATACTAGTGTTTATTAGTATTGAATAGAAATCGAAATGGGGCGTGGCCAAGTGGTAAGGCAATGGGTTTTGGTCCCGCTATTCGGAGGTTCGAATCCTTCCGTCCCAGGGAATACCTATTATCTATATAGATAGAAATATCTATTATCAGAATAAAGAAAGGTTGTCTTTTTGAACTGTCTTCTTTACTCTTTAAGAGTCAAATATTGGATATTATGTGATTCTTGTTTCTGATTTTTAATGATTCTATTCTTCTTTAAATCCTATTTTTTCACAAATTAAATTCAAATAAGATAGATATAGATGGAACTTAATCGAGTTGTGATCTAGGAACATAGATTCGAAGAATTGGAAATAAAGAAAAAGGGGGATTGCAAAAGAAAGAGGTTGAATGCGCTTTTCATCGTATGTCCATCCCCTTATACTTTGAATATTCATATTGAAGTTTAAGTTAGTTACTTCAAAAAGTCTTACGTGCCATATAATAAGAATTAATTAACAATGTAAGATATCAATTTCACTAGCTGTGCTTGTACAAATTGGATTAAGAAATAATCAATTACATACATATAACATATCTATTTTCTTTGAACCTCATTTTTAGGTATTTCATTTCGTATTTGATTTGGTTCTCATAAATAATTGTAAATATATGGAATAATATAGACAGGGGGTAATTCATACATTCTATATTCTATTCTCCTTACTTTAAATAAAAATTATTGAACGAACCCCCACCAGTCAAAGAAACTACGCGTAAAATGAGGAAATGCTTAATGTATTATTGTCGTTCTATTTCAGTGATAACGTTTTTTGGTTTTTTGAAAAAGATTTTTGATCCGTTCATTTGAAATATTTTCTATATTGAATATTCATAATTCATTCCACTGACAATTGTTCAGTCTATCTGATAGAGGGAATTATTTTTTTTTTTTATGATTTTCTTTTTCAGTATGAAATGAAAGAAAAAGAGCCTAAATCTTCCTTTACATCAATTTTTTTTTATCCACTCCACGAAAAAAAGAAATAAATTTCTTTTTCTATCTATCTATATTTTTTTAATCACTGAGATTTAGGTTTAATTCAAAGATAGATTATTTATGATGATAAATGTAATCTTTAGTAAAACTTTATTCATCAAATAGTGATATCCGGGTAGGTTTTTTTTTTCAATTCAATAACTATTTGAATTTAATGATTTCTTATGAGTATTTAATATTCGAAGAAGTCTAAGATTGTTGAATATATCCTCTCAAGTTACTTGAAGATGCAATGTAGATTTAATACAAAGAGCTTTTTTCTTTCTAATATTTAGAAATTAATAATTAATAAATAAAAAAATAAAATAAAAATATTGCATTCATCCAATAAAAAGAAAATCGAGGGTGAAATTGAATTCTTTCTAAGACTTCTTTAGAAAGCAATGTAACGACCGAACAAATGACTATTCATGATTCCCTAATTGAATCAATTACATATCAGTTCCAAACTAGAGGAATGTTATGGTAAAACTTCGTTTGAAACGATGTGGTAGAAAGCAACGTGCGACTTGAAGGACATGATCAGTTGTGGATTCTTACACCCACCCTTTTGATTCTATTTGATTCTATAGGAATGAAGGTGCTCTTAGCTCGACATCCTTTGTTCTGTTCCACTAGAAACCTCATTTTTTCTTGGGTTGTAGTGTAAACAGTATGTGATGTAGCTCGAGTAGAAAGTATTGATTCATTTCTCAGGGCAAGGATCTAGGGTTAGTGCCAATTAATAAGTTGGAACAACTTCGTAAGTGTAGTCTATTTTCGATTTCTAAATCGAAAGGATCCAATTCGAGCAAGTTTCAAATCCAAAAAAGGAAAATTTGTTGGAATTAGTGAAACTCTTTTGATCCAAAGTGTATCGTGCGGGAATCAACCGTTTATGATTCTTTGATAGAAATAAATCAGAAAAAGGGGCATGTTGCTGCCATTTTGAAACGATTAAAAATCACCGAAGTAATGTCTAAACCCAATGATTCAAGGCAAAGAGAAAATATTTTTGAACAAGGAAATATCTTTTTTTTAATTGTCTCGACAACTAGATCAAGAATAAGGAGTCCGAATAGATTCTAAATGAGACAAAGAAAAAGGGGTTAGAGACCACTCAAAAAATCAAATGCCTAAGGGTTTTCTTTTGAGCTATTTCAGAGTTACTCAACTTGAGTTTTGAGAATACAAATTCTTTTTTTTGATAAAGAAAAAAAAAGTATTAAATAATCATAGTCTAATTTATTTGATTTAATGCTTTTATAGATCTATTTGTATAGATCTATTTGACATTAGAATTGTATACATAGACATATCTATATTCTAATTTCTCGAGCCGTACGAGGAAAAAACTTCGTATACGTTTCTAGGGGGGGTTCTAGTTTATCTACGTCTATCCCAATGAGCCGTTTATCGAATCGTTGCAATTGATGTTCGATCCCGAAGAGAAGGAAGAGATCTTCGGAAAGTGGGTTTTTATGATCCGATAAATAATCAAACGTATTTAAATATTTCTGCTATTCTCTATTTTCTTGAAAAAGGCGCTCAACCTACAGGAACTGTTTATGATATTTTAAAGAAGGCGGGGGTTTGTTTTTACAGAATTTCGTCTTAATTAAAGGAAAGTCAATTAATGAAATACAAAAGAAGAGGGTGTGGGTGATTCGTATATAGCTTTGTATAAGTATAAGTTTTTTTTTCTACTATACTTTCCCCACTCCCTTCCTCTTCTTTTGCTCTATTTATACTTTTTTTTTTTATTGTATTCTTTTCTAACTATTCATATTGACAACAGTGTATTGAACAAATATAATTCGATCGTGTAGAAAGGGATCTATTTATCTTTCTTATATTTTTCTTTCTTAGATTTCGTTTTTTTATTTTACTTCATTCACAATAAAAAAAAATATCTATATATATGGGTTCGTTCGATTTTTTGTGATACAAACAAGAAGTCTTTTTTGGTTAAAAAAAAATGGATAACATAAACGAGAAGAGTCAATCTATCAAAATTGCTTTTTTTTTTATCTGAAAATTTGATTATTCTTATTGGATCTCTTTATTTTTATTTTTTAGATTCATAATTTTACAATCAATTTGAATTTTATTGCTAGTTCGATGTTTTGATTGCGTCGTGCAATTGAATTTCTTTATTTTTTCCAATTGTATCTACATATCCTAATTTTTTTTCGGGTTGCTAACTCAACGGTAGAGTACTCGGCTTTTAAGTGCGGCTAGCATATTTTACACATTTATATGAAGTAACGGATTCGTTCATACCTTCGGTAGAGTTTGTAAGACCACGACTGATCCTGAAAGGAATGACTGGAAAAAACAGCATGTCGTATCAATAGAGAATTCTGAAAATATTTCATTCTTACTGGATCGGTTCAAAACCTTGTTTGAATTCTTAGTGAGAAAAAAATGAAATTAATTCAGAGTTGGGTCGAATGAATAAATGGATAGAGTCCTATGACCTCAATTAATTATAAAGAAAGAAAAAGCAACGAACTTCTGTTCATAATTTCTTAATTTGACTGATTACCCGATCTAATTACACGTTAAAAAGATATTAGTACCTGGTACGGGAAGGGCTTTTCCATGAATGGATGATTATCCATTTTTTAATGAGTCCTAACTATTAGCTATTTCCTATTCTAGGTTGTACATAAATGTGTAGAAGAAGCGGCATATTGATAAAGATATTTTTTTTTTCCAAAATCAAAAGAGCGATTGGGTTGAAATGAAAAATAAAGGATTTCTAATCTATCTTCTTATCCTATAACGAATATAAACTAATTCGATTAAAAAAGAGAGGATAGAGAGTCCGTTAATGAGTCTACCTGTCTACGAGGTATTTATTCTTTTCTTACTAGAATACCTTGTTTTGACTGTATCGCACGATGTATCATTTGATAACCAATAAATCCCCTACCTTTTTTTTCTTTTTGGGGTCAAATCAAATTTCCAATGGAGGAATTTCAAGGATATTTCGAACTAGATAGATCTCGACAACATGACTTCCTATACCCACTTCTTTTTCGAGAGTATATTTATGCACTTGCTCATGATCATGGTTTAAATAGATCGATTTTGTTCAAAAATGCAGGTTATGACAAGAAATCTAGTTCAATAGTTGTGAAACGTTTAATTACTCGAATGTATCAACAGAATCCTTTGATTTTTTCAGCTAATGATTCTATCCAAAATCCATTTTTTGGGCACAACAAGAATTTGTGTTCTCAAATTATCTCAGAGGGATTTGCAGTCATTGTGGAAATTCCATTTTCATTTTCCCTACGATTAGTATCTTCTTTAGAAAGGAAAGAAATAGCAAAATCGCATAATTTACGATCAATTCATTCCATATTTCCTTTTTTAGAGGACAAATTTTCACATTTAGATTATGTGTCGGATGTGCTAATACCCTATCACATCCATCTAGAAATCTTGGTTCAAACCCTTCGCTACTGGGTGAAAGATGCCTCTTCTTTGCATTTATTACGTTTCTTTCTCCACGAGTATTGGAATAGTCTTATTACTCCAAAGAAACATATTACCCTTTTTTCAAAAGGTAATCCAAGATTATTCTTGTTCCTATATAATTCTCATATATGTGAATACGAATCCACCTTTCTTTTTCTCCGTAATCAATCTTCTCATTTACGGTCAACATCTTCTGGAATCTTTTTTGAGCGAATCTATTTCTATGTAAAAATAGAACATTTTGCCAAAGTCTTCTTTGATAATGATTTTCAGTGCATCCTATGGTTCTTCAAAGATCCTTTCATGCATTATGTTAGATATCAAGGAAAATCAATTCTGGCTTCAAAAGATACGCCTCTTCTGATGAATAAATGGAAATATTACCTTGTTACTTTATGGCAATATCATTTTTATGCGTGGTTTCAACCAGGAAGGATCGATATAAACCAATTATGCAAGTATTCTCTTGACTTTTTGGGCTATCGTTCAAGCGTACCACTAAATTCTTCAGTGGTACGAAGTCAAATGCTAGAAAATTCATTTCTAATAAATAATGCTATGAAGAAGTTCGAGACAATAGTTCCAATTATTCCTCTGATTGGATCATTGTCTAAAGCGAATTTTTGTAACACATTAGGGCATCCCATTAGTAAACCGACCCGGGCTGATTCATCAGATTCTGATATTATCGACCGTTTTTTGCGT